ATTAGAATTTTCTGAAAGGTAACTATCTCAGTTTCATATCATATAGAAATTTATATAGAATTTTTGAAAAAGACTTTCGAAAGGAAAGACTTACTATCTTTGGGATCTGATCCTACACCGCTGCTCAATATCTTAGTGGATCGACTCTATTACATAAGTGGATTCCTAACATTTGTCTCACATCATGACATAAGTAAGCAGTTATTTTTGTATCGGCGCAAAACCTTACTAATTGATCTTTACGGTGCTTACTCTATCAATTAGATCCTTTACCCATAGAATAAAACAGCTAGGCATATCTATTTCTTCATATTTCAACTTCTATGAAGTTTCTTTCTTTTCTACAGCTGATAAAAATCGTTGTTTTAGACAATGCATATGTAGAAAGCCCTTTTTCTAGTATTTACTAGTGAATTTGATCTTTATTTACTTTTTATTTCTATAGTGGAGATAGTCGCACGTAATGACAGATCACGGCCATATTATTAAAAGCTTGTGGTAAGAATGGGTTTCGTTCGAGCGCTCGAAAATAATATTCCAAAGCTTTCGTGTGTTCTCCGTTACTTGTGTGGATAAGTCCTATGTTATAGAGTATATAACTTCGGTCATAGGGATCAATTTCTAGTCGCATAGCTTCATAATAATTCTGTAAAGCTTCCGCATAATTCCCTTCGGATTGAGCTGACATCCGTTACGGTCGTCATTCAATTCACAGAATCTCCGTTACAGAACCGTACATGAGATTTTCATCTCATACGGCTCCTCCCTTATGTGCATAATGATAAAATGATAAAGAAGATGAAAATCTTCTCATTATGAACTAAGTAGGGCTAGTGTTTTTACAAGAAATCTCTAGCCAACCTTCCTGCAAGAGATCTTTTCTTAACATCAAACGTATTGTTACTAGAGAGAAAAGATAACTCCAACAATTTCTTTGTTCTCAACGCTTCCCAATGTCCAGGAATTAGTCACTTCAACAGCCTTCGATGGTTATACGGGTATCCAAAATACAAACGAGATGGATGTTTGTTGTCCCAACCATTCTTTTAGTCCCAAGCTTGCTAAAGAAGGGGATAATTTATAATATAACAAAGTTTTCGTGTTGTTAATTTCTAGGTGTAGTACTTCTTCCCCTCTGCTACCTATTGGTTAGGATTGACCCGTAATACCGAACCTATAGGTATAACCTTTCGCTCAATACTAGAATCGAGAATTGAAACATAGCATCTGAGGCTGCATTAATCGAGGATACACGACAGAAGGAATTGTTCTATTTTCAAACTTTACCTTCTACAAGCGTAGATTTTTTTCTTTTTTTCCCGATCACGAATCATGTGTATTTCTCGTAAAACCGAGAGTCAAAAAAAGTCAAATCGCACCATCTCTGTAATAAGTAAATGCCTCTTTTTCTCCTGAAGTTGTCGGAATTATTCGTAATAATATATTGGCTACAATCGAAAAGGTTTTATCAATAAAATTTCCATTTATCCGCGATCTAGACATAGGTAGCAATCCATTCTATCATTGTTCTCATTACTTCTCGGGGGAAAATGATCCCACAAGGAAAAGAATTTTACAGTACGAAATAACATAAAAACAGATTCATTATCATTAAAAAATATGGCCCAATATTAAAAACAATATTCAAATTGTTCTTTTTTACATTACAGGAACAGGAATTGATTGATAAGAATTAAGAAATAAATATTGGGAACCGCATTGGATTCCATCTTACTGGAATAGTCTATCAACGAAAGAAACTATTCTTATTTGATTGAAGTTACAGCTTAGAAAAACCTAAGTTGATTGAATTATGATACAAAGAAGAAAAAGGATCGAATCGAGTAATCATTGTATGATGAAAATGGGCCCATTTTTTTTGTGTACTTAGCGAATATCACTAGACAATCAACTATAAAAAAATTGTTTATCAATTTGTATTTTTAATAGATAGATGGGATAAGGATTTTTGTTGATAACAGGCCTAAAAAGCAATTTGAGAATTCTTCTGGTATGGAATCGTAGTCTAAATAGAATCATGATCTAAAGATATCCATTAACCATAGTCTATAAAATATAGAACCCTAGCTCAGTCGATTCGTTAGAATTTCTAATTTATTGATTTAATGCGGTCGGTATAGTATAAATAGATTAAATAGATAATCAGAAAAAGAAGATAACATTGTTTTTGCAAACATGAATAGAATTTTTTTAACAGTTTTTATAAGAAAACAATTTTCTATTTTTATCGCTTTCTATTTAGAATTGATTGGTTGTACCTACCCAATAATCTAATTCTAATATGAATAATGAATTATTCACTCGATTTTCGGTTTTTAGGTCATAATCATTATGTAGGAGAGATGGCCGAGTGGTTGAAGGCGTAGCACTGGAACTGCTATGTAGGCTTTTGCTTACCGAGGGTTCGAATCCCTCTCTTTCCTTACCTTCACCTAATTTACCGATCTTACTAACCACAATAGATCAATAGATATAGATCAAATAGCAATATATGACTATTCCAACAGTTAGACCTTTCTTTGATATGGATTCTCTATTCCTAATGGTGTGGTACGGAAAATACTGTTAAAGAAACGAGTAGACAAGGAATGAAAATATCCCTCTCGGTCTATGACACCTAAATGGAAGAAAAATCCGGAGCAAACCCTTAATTTATCTTAACCTTAGGTTAATTTACTTCGCCGAAAGGGAGGAAAATAGGTTATATTAGTCTTTATTTTCTTTTTGTTAGGTTTAAGTCTGACGAGAATAATATTCTACAACCAGCAATTCATTTATTTTCAAACCGACCCATTTACTATCTATTATTTGATTGACTAATCCTTTATATTGGAATGGTTGAAGAGTCAAATGGTTTGGCAATTCCTCCTGAGGGGATGAATCGAGAGAATTTTGAATTAGAGCTCTAGATTTTTGTTCATCTCTCGCCGCAATAGTATCTCGGGGTTTGCAGCGATAACTTGGTATATCTACTATACGACCGTTGACTAAAATATGTCTATGGTTAACTAATTGGCGAGCTCCCGGAATAGTCGGGGCCATACCCAACCGAAAAAGGATGTTATCCAGACGCATTTCAAGTAATTGTAGTAAAACCTGACCTGTTGACCCCTTTGCCTTTCCGGCGAGACGAACGTATTTAAGTAATTGTCGTTCTGTAAGACCATAATGAAAACGCAATTTTTGTTTTTCTTCTAGGCGAATACGATATTGGGATTTTTTCCCAGAACGCGATTGGTTTCTAAGATCACTTCCAGCTCGGGGCCTTTTATTAGTTAGCCCTGGTAAAGCCCCCAGGCGACGTATTTTTTTGAAACGAGGACCTCGGTAACGCGACATAAAGACTCCTTATTTATAATTAATTATTAATTAATTCTTATTCTTATTGATGAAATTTCATTCTACAGAATAAATCTAAACTAAAAATGAACTAAATTCTAAATAACGCAAAATTTACTGAAGTATTATTCTATTATTAATATTAATTAAAGAATAATCAGATGAGTTGAATAAATATCCAGTTTCCGGTTTTCTATATATAGAAAAGGAAAAGGATTCTGTTCGTGAGATAGTTGGAAATTCCTATCCTATCCTATAATCAATGGCTTTTGCGAAAAGAAGAATACATTTTTTTTTCACTTTGATTTCAAAGATGCATTATCAATCATGTAAAAAAGAAAATAAATAGAGAAAAGCCGACTATCGGAATCGAACCGATGACCATCGCATTACAAATGCGATGCTCTAACCTCTGAGCTAAGCAGGCTCACATAACATAAATTCGACATGCAGAGGAATTCAATAAACTCTTAGAATCTTTGCTATTAACTATTTTCATTCTTGGCTATTCATATTCGCTATTTATAACATAATTCATATTAAATATGAAATTCATTATTATTTTTTTAATTATTATTATTATTTTAATTATTATTTTAATTATTATTATTAATTAATATTAAATTAATATATTAATAAATTAAACATAAACAATAGAATAATAATAATTTCAAATAATAATAACTGTTAAATATTATAGAACATAAGATTAATCTAGCGATATATAATTTCAATTTTTTTATTATTTTAATTTATTTATATTTATTTTATAAAATAATATAAATAAATTATCGACCATTCAAGTATTTTCAATTTCATGGGTAAATGAGTGGAAGAGAGACAGATGTATAGGGTATGTATCCACCTATATTGAATTGCGGATACAGAAATGATAAAATCGTTTTTGATTGGCTCGAATACGAGCCTCCTATAGAAGATGAAAGAAGATACACAAGAAATCACAAAGAGGAGAAAACACTTTTTCGAGACAGGCATCTATCTAATGAATTGAACGGTTCCGGTATAAATGAAAGAAAAAAGGGACGGGATCACAATGAGATTTTCATCTCAAAAGGGGGATATGGCGAAATCGGTAGACGCTACGGACTTAATTGGATTGAGCCTTGGTATGGAAACTTACTAAGTGATAACTTTCAAATTCAGAGAAACCCTTGAATAAAAAAAAAGGGCAATCCTGAGCCAAATCACGTTTTCCGAAAACAAGCAAAGGTTCAGAAAGCGAAAATAAAAAAGGATAGGTGCAGAGACTCGATGGAAGCTATTCTAACGAATGGAGTTAATTGTATACATTGGTATAGGAATCCTTCTATCGAAACTTCAGAAAAGTGAAGGATAAGCCTGTATACATAATACAGAAGAATTGGTGTGAATCGATTCCATATTGAAGAAAGAATCCAATATTAATTGATCAAACCATTCACTCCATAATCTGATAGATCTTTTGAAGAACTGATTAATCGGACGAGAATAAAGATAGAGTCCCGTTCTCCATGTCAATACTGGCAACAATGAAATTTATAGTAAGAGGAAAATCCGTCGATTTCAAAAATCATGAGGGTTCAAGTCCCTCTATCCCCAAAAAGACCATTTGACTCCCTAATTCTTTATCATATCCTTTT